ATCCCTAACTTTAGGTCTTTTTTAAATTGAATCAATAAAACAAAACAATAAAAAAAATATCACGATGTGCGTATCTAGGGAGTAGTCACTTCAAAGTCAAAGTGAATTCTCCCTAGATACATTTATTCAATTCCGGTCCGAATCTATGGATTATGCTGAAGGTTCAAAATCCATTTTCGTTTTTTTACTTTAACTTTAGAAAAAAAAATGAAATAAATCCAATGGATTATGGATTAAAAATTTTGGTAAATCAATTTCGAAATGCTTTTCTACTTCTTTTCTAGAATACCCAATATTTGTTTTACATCTTCTATGCGAAAGTGTTCAATTTTCATAAGGTCTTCTCGACTGTTATTCAAAAGGTCCAATAATGTATGTATATTGGACTTTTTTAGACAATTATAGATCCTGGGAGGCAATTCTGATTGGTCAATAAAAATGGATTTCAATGCTATTTCTTTTTTCTTTTTTTTTAGTTTAGCTAATCTATCATGAAACGGAAAAAAAGGTAAAGTAAGGTTGTGTTGATTGTTTTCTAAATGTAAGTTTTCTTCTTCCGCATGTAGAAAAGGAATAAATAAATCAATCAAATTGCGAGAGGCTTCGTGAAGTGCTTCTTTCGGAGTTAAGCTTCCATTTGTCCATATTTCTAGAAAAAGTATCTCCTGTTTTTCATTATCATTCCCATAACAATGAATACTATGATTCGCATTTCGAACAGGCATGAATAGAGCATCTATAGGATAACTTCCGTCGTGAAAGTTCTTTGGCGTTTTTATACCGTATCCTCTATTTCTCTCGATTTGTAATCCAATACACAAATCTATGGGTTCGGTTAGGCTGGCTATATGCTGTGTATTATCAACGATTTCCACAGAAGGTGGTAAGATGATGTCTTGAGCAGTTACATAGCCGGGACCCTTGGCACAAATAAAGGCGTTACGAGTTCCATACAAATTACCTCTCAATACAATTTCTTTCAAATTCATTAAAATTTCATCTACTGATTCTTGAATACCTACTATGGTAGAATATTCATGTGGTATTTTCTCAGATTTTGCACGTGTAATGCATGTTCCTTCGATTTCTCCAAGCAAAGCTCTTCGCATCGCAATGCCTATTGTGTCGGCTTGGCCTTTCATAAGTGGAGACAGAATAAAGCGTCCATAATAAAGACGCTTACTATCTGTTCGTGATTCAACACACTTCCACTGTCGTGTCCGAGTAGAGACTTTTACTTTATCTCGAACCATAGTAATATTTTTTTATTTGATCGGATCATTGAATCATTTATTTCTCTTGAAATCTCTTTAGTGTTTATTTCTACACACGTCTTTTTTTAGGGGGTCTACAGCCATTATGTGGCATAGGGGTTACATCCCGTACGAAACTTAATAGTATACCACTTCTACGAATAGCTCGTAATGCTGCATCTCTTCCGAGACCAGGACCCTTTATCATAACTTCTGCTCGTTGCATACCTTGGTCTACTACTGCTCGAATAGCATTTCCCGCTGCGGTTTGAGCAGCAAAAGGGGTACCCCTTCTTGTACCTTTGAATCCACAAGTACCGGCGGAGGACCAAGAAATTACCCGACCCCGTACATCTGTAACAGTAACAATGGTATTGTTGAAACTTGCTTGAACATGAATAACCCCTTTTGGTATTCTACGTGCACTTTTCCGTGCACTACTGCGCCCATTCCTACGTGAACCAACTTTTGGTATAGGTTTTGCCATATTTTATCATTTCATAAAGATAAGTCAGAGATATATGGATATATCCATTTCATGTCAAAACAGATCTTCTATATTTTATTTGCTTATCGCTTTCTTTAAGATTAGTTTCTTTAAGGAGTTCTTTTTAGAATAGAAAGATTATCCTTGTCTTTGTTTATGTCTCGGGTTAAAACAAATTACGATAATTCGTCCCCTCCTACGGATTAGTCGACATTTTTCACAAATTTTACGAACGGAAGCCCTTATTTTCATGGTTGTTATTCCTAAAATTTTTCCGAATCCACTTGTTGGAAGAAAATAAGTTTCTTGAAATTTTTGAACCTTGAATTGGATCCCCTTGAAAGGAATCTTGAAGTTGAAAAAACTACCTAATCGTTCGAATACTTGTTGCGGAGTCTATAAATTATGCGCCCCTGGTTGAATCATAAGCACTTACTTCACTTTTGTTGACTCTATCCCACGTTGGTATACGTATAAAACTCTCCCGAAACATAACCTAGAATCAGATCTTCATTATCTAAAGGAATCCGGAGTGGGAGTGATTCACTAATTTAATTAAACCTCCATGAACCCTTTTTTTGTTCTTTTATTCCATCTTTGACGTATCAACTACTGTAGGGCAGTAGGAGTTCTATTAGACAACCCGTGCTTTTTTCTTTTTTTTTTTAACAAACGGAAAGTTTCGGATACAATTCGTATATCGGATAGATTACCATATATAACACAAAATTTCGCCACCGATTCCTTCTAGTCGAGCCTCCCGGTCTGTCATTATACCCCGAGAAGTAGAAAGAATTACAATCCCCATCCCACCTAAAATTCTAGGAATTTGTTGATAGTTAGAATAGATTCGTAGACCTGGTCGACTGATCCGTCGTAAATTTAAAATAGTTCTATGAGGTCCTTTCCTATTCCTTCTATGTCGTAGGGTTAAAACCAAAAAATATTTGTTACGTTCCCGGTGTTTCCTTACGTTATCGATAAAACCTTCTCGTAAAAGTATTTTAACAATGTTTTCAGTGATGTTAGTAGATCCTATTCGAATCGTTCCTTTTCTATTCATGTCAGCATTTCGTATAGAGGTTATTATGTCAGCAATAGTGTCTTTACCCATGGTAAACTAAAATTTTTGTTGCTCCCGAATTTTGATATAACCAACGTGTTCTTTTTTTTTTACTTAGTAAAGGTATATACGTGAGACACAATCTACTAATTAATCTATGTCATTTAAATAGTCTAATTAAAATACTATAACTATATTGGGGTCTCGCCTTATAATACCTCAGGAGCTAATGAAACTATTTTAGTGAAATTTAACTGTCTCAATTCCCGGGCGATCGCACCAAAAATTCGAGTTCCTTTTGGATTTCCTTCTTGATCAATGACAACTGCAGCATTGTCATCATATCGTATTATCATACCGTTGTCGCGTTTGAGTTCTTTACAAGTACGTACAATTACAGCTCTGATCACTTCTGATCTTTCTAGAGGCGTATTTGGTACTGCTTCCTTGATCACAGCAACAATAACGTCACCAATACGAGCATATCGGCGATTACTAGCTCCTATGACTCGAATACACATCAATTCTCGGGCCCCGCTGTTATCTGCTACATTCAAATGGGTTTGGGGTTGAATCATTTTTTAAATCTCTTCTTTCAATGTAACAAAGGACGAAGAAAAAAAGAAATATTGTTTGTCAAAAAAAAAGGAAACCTGCAATTATTTTTTTTTAGTCCCAAGACAAGACTTCTTTCCTTTGGTTCTATATTCCTATCCTGAAATAATGAATTGAGTTTTTATAGGCATTTTGGACGCCGCTATTGAAATAGCCTTTCTGGCTATATTTTCGGCTACTCCGTTCATTTCATAAAGTATTCTGCCCGGTTTAACGACAGCTACCCAATACTCGGGGGATCCTTTCCCCGAACCCATACGTGTTTCCGTAGGTCTTACCGTAACTGGTTTGTCTGGAAATATACGTACCCATATTTTTCCACCACGGCGTACGTTTCGTGTCATTGCGCGGCGCCCCGCTTCTATTTGTCTAGATGTAATCCAAGCGGGTTCAAGTGCTTGAAGAGCATATCTACCGAAACAAATGCGATTACCTCGATAAGATATTCCTTTCATTCTTCCTCTATGTTGTTTACGAAATCTGGTTCTTTTGGGGTTATAGTTGATGGTTGTTTATCAATTCCATCTCTACTACAGAACTGGACATGAGAGTTTCTCCTCATCCAGCTCCTCGCGAAAAATGACTAAAAAATATTTGATTCTTAAAATATACAGGTAGTTAATGAATAGATTGAATCTCGGGATTCTTTGCTTTGTGGATCTATTAAAAATTTGTATATCTTGTTTGGATATATATATTGGATATTGGATATATAAGGAATTAAACACGATTCTCTTTCTAGATAATGCCTTAATCTTGGTTTTGTTATAATGTTATAACGAATCCTTATTTTGTTTTGTTTTTTATTATATTCATATCAGATTCAGATCGACAAAAATTTAACAATCAAATAAAATAAAAATAAAATTTTCGCGGGCGAATATTTACTCTTTCAATATCTAGTTCAGTTGTCGTGTTAACTCATGACCTCTCAGAATCAGAATAAAAAGAAATGAAGTGGTCTCTGGTTTGTTCCGCCATCCTACCCGATAAATCATTCGGATTTGTTTTCAATAGAATCCTCCGCATTCACGGGTTCCGTCGTCCCCATCGCTTCTCGATTAATGCTTAGGTCTGAATTCTCCAATGGAGCCTTATTTAATATTTTAATATATTTAATTTAATAAATTGAATATATTTAATAAAAATTAAATAAAATTTGTCAACCTTCTCAGTCTTTATTGACTTAAGTTCAGGCTCTTGATTTTTTCTTCAATTAACAGATATTCATCTAATTATTGATGAATCTCTATTGATGCTCTATTACATTGCTCTTTATGAGATGCTTCATAGACCTTACATATTGGAATCATATATCATTTCATTGCTATTTCTTTTTCTCTCTTTCTCTCATCCTTCTATTTATCCACATACTTTTTTTTTGCTTCATAATTTAGATATATTCATAATCAGATTGGTTTTTTATTTTACTTAATTTAATGCAAATGCAAAAAAGATTCAGTTGCTATAATGATATGACCAATATATCATATCTTGACTGATTCTTTGGATCCAGATAATCCGAAGCGATGAGTTGGTTATTAGTGCTATAGTTATTAGCTTATACTGTGGTCCGCCCATT